TTTTTATAGTCTATAGAATCTATGTATAAAAGAAATACGATAAAAACCAATACTCAATACTATAATATCAAGCCAATCAAACCCTATTTTTTTTTACGTTTTCCCATCAAAGTGAAATTTTAAATTTAAAGTAGGAGATCTTTTTATTTTATGCCTATTGGTGTTCCAAAAGTACCTTTCCGAAATCCCGGAGATGAAGATGCATCGTGGATTGATATATAGTGCGACTTGTCAGATATATTGAGTCATTTGGGATTTCCCCGTTCTCTCCCCCGATAGAGATAGCCCCCGTTTCACCTAGATAAATTAATGGAATCATCCAAAATTTGGAGCGTGAAAAACAATGAGAACCTTTTGGGGGAAAATTCATATTACTTACTATTATATTATGGTTGGCTTGGTTGGACTAAAAAAATGAAGTATTCAGGCTCCGTTTAAAAAAAAGCCAATCGGTAATATATCGATGATTTTTACTTGTACCATAACTGATTCCTATATTTGGAAATTGAAATAGATCCTCTTTGTCGGGTATCTCAAACTTTAATAACTACTTGGTAGAAGGTATGACATGAATTGAAAAAAGAAAGTCATAACAAAAAGAAATGGTAATGGGAGCATTTGTTCTATATATACAAATCAAAATGGGGCGAATCCTTACCCGGAGAAGAGCAGAAACCTAAATAAAAGAAACTCATTCAGGAACAAGAAAATGCCATCGGAATTTGGATGAAATCTCGATGAAACAATACATCAATGAGAAGTTAACTCGATAAGTTTAGTGACCCCTTTTCTTATTCTTCTAATAAATAGAAAAGCGAAAAATAGAAAACGGAGTTCGTCTTTATTGAAAAATCGAAGAAATTTTCGCTAGACGTCAGAAAGAACCTGTTATGAAAAAAAAAGAAAGGGGCTGGAATCTATACATTGATTCTTTTTCACAATTTTTTTGAACCGTATGCGTCAAAAGGCGCATGTACGGTTCCTAAGGGAAACAATTTCCCCTAATCAACCGACTTTATCGCGAACGATTCCTGTTTTTAGTTCAAGCGATTGATAGTGAGCTCGCGAATCAAATTGTTGGTCTTTTGGTATATCTTAATATCGAAGATGATACCAAGGAGGTTTTTTTGTATATAAACTCTCCCGGGGGAGATGTAATATCTGGAGTAGCTATTTATGATATGATGCAAAATGTGCGGTCAGGTGTCAATACAATATGCATAGGATTAGCCGCTTCAATGGCATCTTTTATCCTGGCCGGGGGAGTAATTACCAAACGCGCAGCATTCCCTCACGCTTGGCGCCAATGAGGTTTTTATTTGACAAAAAAAAAGAAGACTATGCCTTCGTTATATGAATATATGAATGTCAATATAATATTAAGTAATAATAGCATGGCACTTCGAATTCGATATTCAATTTTTTTTATTGTTTTGAAAAACAAAAACATTCGATTATGTATCGAGAGAGGAGTATGAACTCAAAGGTATTTCCGATTTTCTCTTAGCTATCGGGAGTCCAGTTCAGCGTCACAAACCTTTTTTGTTTTCATGCCAGGGGGTACTTAAGAATATGTAAGTCACGATTTTTTCATTATTTGATCGGATCAAAAAAGAAACTTTGGGATTGCTAGAGACAAAAAAATCATAAATAGAACTATATAAAGCAACGGAGCCATCATAATATTTTTCAACTTATCCGAAAGGAAGGGTGGCAATTTGATCATTTACCCATCTGGTTCTGATAGATTCTATTTTTTTCTCTTTCTTCAATGGAAGGGAGGGTTCAGGGTCCATTTTCTTTTAGAGCCGTATGCAATACCCAAAAGATGCCTGTACGGTTGTTCAATTCTATCGTTTGTCTTCGCTTTTTCATGCGAGCTAGAGGAACATTTTGTTATATCATCAGGGTAATGATCCATCAACCTAGGAGTTCTTTTTTTGAGACTAATACAATAGAACTTCTCCTGGAAGTGAAAGAAGCGTTGAAACTGCGTGAACGCATGGCAGAGATTTATGCACAAAGAACCGGCAACCCTGCCTCGATCATATCCCGAGACATGGACAGAGACGTTTTCTTTTCAGCAAAACAAGCCCAACTTTATGGAATTATTGATGATATAGAGTATGATGATGATGAAGAGTTCAGTTCTTAAGGGGTTGATCCTGTAGGGATTGTATTCATATGGATTTCGTTCAAATATGTGATTTTAGATTTGATCTCCAAGTTGAATATACACTCTATTAAATCGAAATAGAAGGAATTCATCATCAGTCGGTTAGGATCAATCTAAACCGGACCATTATATTATGTATACAATTCAACATGCCAACTATTAAACAACTTATTAGAAATCCAAGACAGCCAATCAGAAATGTCACGAAATCCCCCGCTCTTCGGGGATGTCCTCAGCGTCGAGGAACATGTACTAGGGTGTATGTGCGACTCGTTTAGATTATCAGCTGGCACATAACAAAAGAAAAAAAAAAGAACTTTTCCAGTATCAATAATCAGTATCTGAGTGAATGGGATAGAATGGAAGAAGGAACTCCACTCATTATTTTAAAAAACTCTATCATATCCCTCTATTGTGTATAAAGTTTATGGTTTCCATTGGTGCAAATCCAATTACCTCAATTGAAGATGAAAAGAAATTCTCCATTGGTAGCAAATGGTTATCCATTAAGCGGAGGAAATCCTATTTAAAAAACATAACGATTAGGCTCCCACTCTGGCAAGAACGGACTAACAGGGCCAGCTACCCCAGCTAACTTTCATACTTAAATACCGTTACTTTATAAGTAGATCTCGTTGTGAAAGACCTATTACTGGAGAATTCATGGGTAGAGCCAAAGAATGTGAACTATACAAGTTCCCAATAACGTTGATTAGTTGATTAAATGAAGTGAAAGGCTCCGGTGTATAGAGAAGACCTCACCGTTTCAGAAGTAACCATAGAAACGAAGGAACCCCACTATTTCTTTATCTAGTTCTATTTTTTTTATTTACTCTCTTTTTTTTTGATACATAGGAAAAGAAAATTTCTTATGTCTTTCTTATTCTTGTTTCGTGATAAAATACCTAAACAAAAAAAGAAAAATCGTGGTTGGGAAGGTTATAGTAGCAAAAGCCATTGGAATTTTTATTTTATACATTGGAGAAATCCGTTTTGTTAGTATAGTAATAAAAGACAGAGTAAATAAAAGAATAGCTGAAAGAAAGAAAAAATGAGTTATTCGAAAAAGTTTCATTTATTCCATGACCAGAATTAAACGGGGATATATAGCTCGGAGACGCCGAACAAAAATGCATTTCTTTACATCAAGTTTTCGAGGGGCTCATTCAAGGCTTACTCGAACTATGACTCAACAGGAAAAAAGAGCTTTGGTTTCAGCTCATCGGGATAGGGATAGGCAAAAGAGAGATTTTCGTCGTTTGTGGATCACTCGGATAAACGCAGTAATTCGCGAAAGAGGAGTATCCTATAGTTATAGTAAATTCATACACGATCTGTACAAGAACCAATTGCTTCTGAACCGTAAAATCCTTGCGCAAATAGCTATATCAAATAGGAAATGTCTTTATATGATTTCGAACGAGATCATTTAAATAAAAAAAAGTAGATTGTAAAGAATCCAACGGAATATTTTCAATGGAGTTCCCGGAGAATGAACTCCGGGAAGGTAGAGTAGAAATTACGATGATCAAATATGATCAAATAGTAAAACACGTTCAATCCAAAAAGATTTCTGATTCATTTTTTTCTTATGACACGATAATCAAATATAGATTCACGGATTTTTCGAGCAAAACACCAATCCGCATTTGAGTTCGGATTGGAATTATGATTCAAGTGAAGTAAGCCTATTTATTTTTTTTATTTATTTTGAATTTTTCTTTCTTTTGATCTTTATTTTGATTTCTGGCTTTCAAAGCATTAGTCCTAGCGGTCGACTCGCTTATTTGAAATCCTTTCCTTTTAAAGGGTAACAAAGATAAAATACGAGCTTGTTTTATCGCAAGAGTAATTAATCGTTGTTGTTTCAAGGTCAATCTATTCACTCGTCTAGATAATATTTTTCCTTGTTCACTAATAAATCGGCTAATTAAGCTCATGTTTCTATAATCAATTCGATCCCCCGATTGAATCGGGGGCAAACGCCTACGAAAAGATCGCTTGGATTTAAGAAAAGGTCGCTTGGATTTATCCATAGTTTGTTTAGTTTATTCCCTATCCCGAATATCTTATTTTCTTATTTTATATCTTATTTTCTTATTTTTTCATTAGAATTCAATTTCATTATAAATTTGCCCCAAATAGGATTTGTTTATTTCAATCTGTTATAGATCTGGTATAGAGAATGTCGTTCTTTTTTTCCCCCTCCTTGAAAGAAAGACCAATTTATTTTTTGATCTCTCTATGAATCGTATGTTTGTAACAATAGGGACAGAATTTTTTCAATTCTAATGGATTAGGCGTATTGTGCCGGTTCTTTTGAGTAATATATCTGGAAATGCCCGTTGATACTTTATTAACACCGTTTCGGACACAACTGGTACATTCCAAAATCACCGCGACTCGCACATCTTTACTCTTGGCCATGAACCTCCTTTAGATTTTTGATTTACTCAACTCTTCTATTTTCAATTCAAAATAAAGAAAGGAAAAAATAGAAGTTACTAAATAAATTGAAAATGAATTTCAATTTGTAAATGAAATTAGAAATGAAATAAATAAAAAAGGAATACAACGATTTCTAAACTATATTTCAAATTGAAGTAATTTCAGTATATTGTAAGACTCCCGTCCTAGATCTTCATTTTCGATTCTACCCACACCCCTCTATTATGAATAGACTATTCATTTCATTTAAGAATTCATTTTTGAATAATAGAATATTCATTGAATTCGACCTTGAGCCCGAATCTTGACTCCACCCTTATTCTTTCTCTTTCCTCCCTTATCAAAAAAGGGAAAAAAGAGAAAAGAGGGGGGAAGTTTTACTCAAGGATACTTGATCGTATCTCTAGTCTTCTTCATTCCTTCCCATATAAATAACTAGAATGAAAAAAAGGGGAATGTCAACGCATCCGGGAAAAACCGATTAATCTCTATCAATAGACCTGCTAAAGCCCCGAACCATAGCGTACTTAGTACTGGTGCCACGGAGAGATATGTTTTAAAATCTCGCATCGAAAACCCTCCTTTTTTATTTTATTATTGTATAATTTTTTTTTTATTATTGTATAATTTATTGTATTGTAACTCAATTTCTTGTAATTCATATATAATGCATATATGATCCGATACATATGTGGGTAAGGACCACTTATTGTACACCGAATTCCTAAATTCCTAATTCAAAATGTACAATGACCGGGTAAATAAGATTTCAAAACAGAAAAAAAGACAGTCCCCCTCTTACCGAGCATTTCCGAAAAATGCTCATTTTTTTGACGACTATGTATTTGTATAGTTTGTACTAATCTATATGAAAACTCTTTTCCTTTGACTATTATTTTCTTTATTTATTAACTATATATTTCTATTTCAATTTCTTATATGTAACATTATATGTTTATTTATTAACTATTATTTCTATTTCAATTTCTTATATGTAACATTATATGGTACATGAGACCAAAAAGACGAAAAGATAAGAAAAAGTGTATATACAAAAATTGTATATATAGAAGGAGGATGGAAAACAAGACAGGAATTCTCTACAATTACACTGTGGAACCATTGAAGGGATGTGGCGCAGCTTGGTAGCGCGTTTGTTTTGGGTACAAAATGTCACGGGTTCGAATCCTGTCATCCCTACCTATTACTGCTCCTTTGAGCAGTAACTGGGGATTAATTGAGATCGCTTCAAATTGGGCATAATCTATCATTTTTATGATAGTATTCTTCTAGTACTAGTCTCAAAATATTAGGATTAGGATTATGAAAAGAATCTTTTTCTTTAAAGTCTTATCTATTCTATTCTGATAAGAAAGCGCTCTTAGTTCAGTTCGGTAGAACGTGGGTCTCCAAAACCCAATGTCGTAGGTTCAAATCCTACAGAGCGTGATTTTTGTCTTCTTAGATGAATTAGACTGAAATATATTCAGTAACGTGCACAGCAATCGGAATTTGACCTCCTGGGGATTAAAGAAAAGAGGGGGTCAATAATAAAAAAAAAAAGAGCTGTTAATTAATCAAAGGTCCAACTGATCACCACGCCTGTATTGTAAATATGCAGTTACGAATAATCCAGCCAAAGTAATAGGAATTAGACCTAACACGATTCCAAATAGAAAAACTTCAATCATTTCAATTATTTGTTTGAAAGGATAAAAAAAGAGGTAATATGCATACTAAAATATTAATCCAAATTAACATGAATCTCAATGACCAAGAATTTTCAATTCATTGAAAATTGGCGCGGCGGCAAGTAACTGTAAGTAACTATAGAATAGACAGAAACGGAATCCCGCATCGCAGAAAGATTTCTTTTAATGAATTGTTCATTTCAAACCTTTTTTATTTGATTTCAATTTTAAATAAGTCGTATCTTGCTCAGACCAATAAATAGAGCTGAGGTTATAGTTAAAGCTGCTAATAGAAAACCAAAATAACTAGTTAGAGTAAGCATGAAGGGGCTAAATGAAATATGTTATTTTTATACATATGTTTCTAAAGCATTTACCGAAGTTTCTATTTTTGCAAAAAATAGGAATATACGGAAAAATACCAATTGAAAAAAGAAGTTTAATGGAAAGTTTTTGATTAATCTATAGATACACGGGGAGAACAAAGATAAAGTCAGAGGCATATAAAACGAAATTGATTCATCATCTGTAACATCTATCCATCCCGCCATTCCAATCAACAGATTCATTGAGTAACTCGTGAGTAAACTAATAGAACTGGGTCGTTTAACTTCATTCAAAATTCAAAAACGAAATTTTTTGAAAATCATTTCGTCTATTTTTTGTATCGAATCTATTTTCGATTTTCGAGGGAACGGTGGCCTTAATAAAATCAAAATCAATTTTTTCTTTTGACTTTCAGTTTAACTCATTAGATTCAGTAATAGGTTCCTTCACAAAATATCTTGAATGACCGAGAAGAAGAAAAAGTTATCACACAATCGCTTGAAAAATATTTTTTTGTCCAATTAGATTCTAAAACTAGGAATTTCTATTCTCTTTTCTATTTCTCTTTACATATTAAAAAGCCCCATCCTTGTAGCTAGTAGCTAGATCGATAAAGAACCTTTGGATCTCAATCCAATACAACAATGAATCAAAACTATTGATTCTAATTATTCTATTTTGATTCTTCTCTTTCCCTCATCGAATATGATCTACTACTCTTTTTTGTTACGCGCCCATGAAATCCTTCTTTCATTTAAGATAAAAAGGGGGATTCCAACAACAAAACTGCTTCTACAACTATGAAAGGTAATTTTATAAACCGCGACTCTAATGAAATTTGAATTGTAGGACTATGAG